AATCAATATCTTAATTAGATAGTAAGATTTTTTTTTGAATTAAAATGACATTGTAATATTGTAATTATTATTTTGATTATAACATTCAAATATAAATAATATTATAATAAAAAAATTCCTTTTTAGTTCTTTTTTTTATGTTATTTATGTTATTGTTATATAGGGTCTGCCCTAAGAAAAGGAGAAGAAAAAAATGAAAAAGAAAAGTGCAATCCATATAAACGCAATCCCGATCATGATGAAACATTCTGGTGTTTTCATTCGGAAAGGTGAAAGCTAAGACAAAAAAAAACGAATCGACCGTTCAAGTATTCAAAATTACACGCTAAAAATGATAGAACATAGGGGCATAGCATATTAGCATATATAATAATATATTTATGTATAACATTATTATATATAATAATATACATAATATATGTGTATACATAATATACATGTGGTATATGTGGTATATATCCATCTATATTGAATTGAATTTCGAATACGGAACTGATAGAATCTTTTCTTATTGGACCACCGATAGAGATGAAAGAAGATAGACAATAAACCCAAACAGGAGAAAACGCTTTCCAATATGGAACTGCTATCTAATGAATTCAACGGTTCCGGCCTAATATAAATAAACGAATAAAGAAGAGCGGCATCAAGACCCTAATCACAAAAAGGGTGGGGATATGGCGAAATTGGTAGACGCTACGGACTTAATTGGATTGAGCCTTGGTATGGAAACCTACCAAGTGATAACTTTCAAATTCAGAGAAACCCTGGAATTACAAATGGGCAATCCTGAGCCAAATCCTGTTTTCTGAAAACAAACAAGTATTCAGAAAGTGATAATAAAAAAGGATAGGTGCAGAGACTCAATGGAAGCTGTTCTAACAAATGGAGTTGGCTGCGATGCGTTAGTAAAGGAATCCTTCCATCGAAACTCCAGAAAGGATGAAGAATAAACCTATATATACGTATACGTACTGAAATACTATCTCCAAACCAAATGATTAATGACGACCCGAATATTTTTTTTTTTATATGTTTATATGAAAAATGAAAGAATTGTTGTGAATCGATTCCAAGTAAAAAAAAAATGGAATATTCATTGATCAAATCATTTACTCCATCGTAATCTGATAGATCTTTTGAAAAATGGATTAATCGGACGAGAATAAAGATAGAGTCCCATTCTACATGTCAATATCGACAACAATGAAATTTATAGTAAGAGGAAAATCCGTCGACTTTAGAAATCGTGAGGGTTCAAGTCCCTCTATCCCCAAAAAAGCCCAGTTGATTCCCTAATTTTTTATCCTATACTCTCATTTCGTTATCGGTTCAAAGTTCATTATGTTTCTCATTCATTAATTTTTTTCTTTTCACAAGCCTTGTGGTATATATGATACACATACAAATGAACATCATTGAGCAAGTAACCCCGATTGTAAATTGGAATGATCATATTATCGCCCGTACTGTACTGAAACTTACAAAGTCTTTTTTTTTAAGATCTAAGAAATTCCACCAAGGCCTGGATAACACTTTGTAATCCCCTTTTCGTCTTTTTAATTGACATAGACCCAAGTCATCTATTAAAATGAGGATGATGCGTCGTGAATGGTCGGGATAGCTCAGCTGGTAGAGCAGAGGACTGAAAATCCTCGTGTCACCAGTTCAAATCTGGTTCCTGGCACATGGGTTATTTGTATGAGTATCTATTCTACAAATTGGTCGACATACATGTTCATTAATAGTATAGATCATGATACATATTTATCCATCTAAGTGGCGGCTGGAGAGATAAGATACCCCTTTCTATTTAATAAATAGAGTCTATATTTAATAAATATAGAATATTTATAGATGAGTAAAGAGTATCTAAAGTATGTAAAAGAAATATATTTTATTGCCTCTTCTTTTTATTTATTTGTTCATACTGTGTCTCCTCTCGTTCACAAAGAATGGTACTACTTCTTCTATATTACAAGTAATTGAAAGACCCCAAGCCTGGTCTAGGGGAGTTGGGGGGTACGAATAGCCAAGATTCATCTCAGATATAATACAAATAGAATATGATCCCCTTGCATTCATTTCTTTCGATTTTCTTTTCATATTCTATTTATTTCCCCCTGTGTTGTTACTTTATGGGTTTTTCTGGACCCCATCTAAGTGATGTGCGCGGTACATAGTTCTGCATCATTAACTCTTTCATCCTATTGACTCAGCTCATATGAAAAAAGTATCTTTCAAAAATTGCAAATCGTACTGAATCCCTCTAAATTTAATTGTTTTTTTTTTTTTATTTATATATTTATATTTAGTTTAGAATTTCTTTTTTTTAGCTTATCCATAATATATGAAATGAATGAAACTTCAGCTCTTTGATCTATAAAAAAAAAAGAACGTACAGATATTCTTTGAATATCTGGAGTTGTAGAAGTGAAGATGAGTTTCTGATTATTCAATGAGCATCTTGTATTTCATAAAAATTAGGGGCAATATAATC